TTACTATTTCAAGTTCCCGAGTGGTCTGAGGATTTAAAGGATTGGAAACGTGAAATGCATGTTAAATGTACTTATAATGGGGTTCAACTATCCGAAACAGAATTTCCAAGAAACTGGTTAACGGATGGTATTCAGATAAAAATTCTATTTCCTTTTTATCTTAAACCTTGGCATAAATTGAAAGTTCAATCATCTCAGAAGGCTCGACTAAAAAAAATAAAAGATAAAGGAGAAAAAACTGATTTTGGTTTTTTAACAGTTTGGGGAATGGAAACTGAACTTCCGTTTGGTTCGGCAAAAAAAAAGCGTTCTTTTTTTGAACCCATTTTTAAAGAATTAAAAAAAAGAATCGAAAAATTCAAAACTAAGCCTTTTCGAGTTTTAAGTATTTTCAAAGAAAGAGCAACAATTTTCCTAAAAGTCGCAAAAGAAAGAAAAAACGGGATTATCAAAAACTTGCTTTTTCGAAAAGGAAAAAGAAAAAATATTTCAAAAAAAAATCTAATTCCATTATTTGGCGTAAGAGAAATAGATGAATTAAATGAAACTAAAAAAGATTCAATAATGAGTAATCAGATGATTTATGAACTATCTGGTCAAAAAAAATTCATGGAGTGGGCAAATTCTTCACTCAGCGAAAACAAAATCAAAAATTTGATTGATAGAATAAAGACAATCAAAAATCAAACAGAAGAAATTTCAAAAGAAAAAGAAAACCTAACTAATCGTTGTAACAAACCGCGTTATGATTCTCAAATAATTGCGTCATCAAAAAAAAGGTGGCAGGCATTCAAAAGAAAAAATATCCGATTAATTCGTAAATCTTTTTTTTTTATAAAATTTTGCATTGAACAACTGTCTATAACTTTTTTTCTAGGTATCATTAATATTCCAAGAATTACTACACAACTACAACTTTTTTTTGAATCAACAAAAACAATTCTTGATAAATATATTTACAAGAATGAAGAAAATGGAGAAAAAAAAAAAAATAAAAAAAATACCATTTATTTTATTTCAACTCTAAAAAATTTAATATCAAAAAAAAAAAAATTTAGTTATGACCTATCCTCTTTATCACAAGCATATGTATTTTACAAATTATCACAAATTCAAGTTAGTAACTTTTCTAAATTAAAGGCTGTTCTTGAATATAACATATGCATAACATACTTTTTTGTTAAAAATAAAATAAAGGATTTTTGTCAAGAACAAGGAATCTTTCATTATGAATTGAAAGATAAAACCTTTTTGAATTCCGAAGTAAATCAATGGAAATACTGGTTACGAAGTCATTCTCAATACAATTTACCTTGGATTGCATGGGCTAGATTAGTAACCCAAAAATGGAAAAAGAAAATAAACCAGGATTTGCTAGTTCTAAATACAAGTTTAATCAAAGCGGATTCATATGAAAAAAATAAAATTGATAATTACAAAAAACAACAATTTTTTGAAGCCAACTCATTATTAAATTCAAAACATAATTTAAAAAAAGATTATATATATAATAGTTTTTGCTACAAATCTATTCATTCTAGAGAAAAAAAGTTTGACATGTCTATAGGCATTGCTCCAGATAATTGTTTAGTCTCGTTTTTTCTAGAAAAATATAATATTCAAGTTATAGGAGAAATTGGGCAGAGAAAATATTTGGATTGGAGAATTCTCAACTTTTGGTTTAGAAAAAAAGTCAATATTGGGCTCTTAATTGATACCAAGAGTAAAAAAAAATATATTAAGACTAAAGTGCAGAATTATAAAAAAATTGATAAAATAACTAAAACGGATCTTGCCAATCAAAAAAGAAACTTTTTTGATTGGATGGGAATGAATGAAGAAAGACTAAATCATCGTATAACAAATTTTGCATTTTTTTTTTTTTCAGAATTTTTCTTATTTTCTAGTACCTATAAAAGGAAACCGTGGGTCATACCAATTAAATTACTTCTTTTCAATTTTAATGAAAAAAACAATGTTAATAAAAAGATCACTCTAAAGAAAAAAGGTTTTATACCATCAAACGAAAAAGGACCCCTTCGGTTTTTTAATCTAAATAAAGAAGAAAACGAATTGGTAGGTCAAGGAGAGCTTGAATCAGATAACGAAAAAAAAAGAAATCCTGAATCAGCTCTGTCAAACCAAGAAAAAAATATTGAAAAAAATTATGCAGAATCGAAGATAAAAAAGCGTCAAAATAAAAAACAATACAAAAGTCATACCGAAGCGGAACTTGATTTATTTCTCACAAGGTATTCGCGTTTTCAGTTGCGCTGGAATTGTTTTTTTAATCAAAAAATTCTCAATAATATAAAAGTATACTGTCTCTTGGTTAGACTAAAAAATCCAAACGAGATAGCGATATCTTCTATTGAAAGAGGAGAGCTGAGCCTAGATATTCTAATGATTGAGAAGACTTTCACTTTTTCAAAATTAATGAAAAAAGGAATTTTGATTATTGAACCTGTCCGTTTATCTGTAAAAAACAATGGACAACTTATTATATATAGAACCGTAGGTATTTCATTAGTTCATAAAAATAAACAAAAAATAAGTAAAAGATACAAAAAAAAAAGCTATATTGATAAAAAAAATAATTATGATTTTTTTATCCCTGAAAATATTCTATCCCCTAAACGACGTAGAGAATTTCGAATTCTAATTTGTTTCAACTTAAAAAAAAAAAATGCGAGGGATAGAAACTCAAGATTTGATAAGAATATTCAAAACTTGACCACAGTTTTGCATAAAAAGAAAGATCTTGATAAGGATAAAAAGACCCTAATTAAATTAAAATCCTTTCTTTGGCCCAATTTTAGATTAGAAGATTTAGCTTGTATGAATCGCTATTGGTTTAATCCTACTAACGGAAATCATTTCAGTATGATAAGAATACATATGTATACGCGATTTCAAATTCGTTAATGATAGATCCTTTTTATTTTTACTATATATAATATATAAGTTAATATAATATATAAGTTACGGTATATGAAAACAATTGTATGCACAAATATGAGAAATTTTTTGAAATTCAATCTTTATACATGAATTCATTTAATCAATGACATAGATACCAATCAGAGCGGATCCATAAATAAATTAACAGAATACTCCTTGTTTAGATCTAAATTTAGACTTTTTTTTGATAAAATTAAGAATTAAAAAGTTGAGAATTAAATTCGGATCCTTATACAAAAAAACTACCATTATTATTACTGATCGGTAAAATTCATATTTTTCAATTCATATTAAAAGGGGAAGGATTTCTTTTTATGATAAAAAATGCATTCATTTCATTTCAAGAAAAAAAAGAAGAAAACAGGGGATCTGTTGAATTTCAAGTATTAAGTTTCACTAATAAGATACGAAGGCTTACTTCCCATTTGGAATTGCACAGAAAAGATTTTTTATCTCAGAGGGGTCTACGAAAAATTCTGGGAAAACGTCAACGACTCCTGGCTTATTTGTCAAAAAAAAATAGAGTACGTTATAAAGAATTAATAAATCAGTTGAATATTCGGGAATTAAAAACTCGTTAAATTCCAACATTGTGAATTAGTTAATTTTTTGATCTTGAATTTTTTTATAAACTTCTTTTTCAGCAATCTAATTCATGCCAGAATGAATCAAGGAAAAATTTATGAAGAGACCAGTTACAGGAAAAGATCTTATGATAGTCAATATGGGACCCCACCACCCATCCATGCATGGTGTTCTTCGCTTAATTGTTACTCTAGATGGTGAGGATGTTGTTGACTGTGAACCCATATTGGGTTATTTACACAGAGGAATGGAAAAAATTGCAGAAAACCGAGCAATTATACAATATTTACCTTATGTAACGCGGTGGGATTATTTAGCTACTATGTTTACAGAAGCAATAACAGTAAATGGACCAGAACAACTGGGAAATATTCAAGTTCCGAAAAGGGCCAGCTATATCAGAGTAATTATGCTGGAATTGAGTCGTATAGCTTCTCATCTGTTATGGCTCGGCCCTTTTATGGCAGATATTGGGGCCCAGACTCCCTTTTTCTATATTTTCCGAGAACGAGAATTTGTATATGATCTATTCGAAGCTGCCACTGGTATGAGAATGATGCATAATTTTTTTCGTATTGGAGGAATAGCGGCTGATTTACCTTATGGTTGGATAGATAAATGCTTAGATTTTTGTGATTATTTTTTAACAGAGGTTATTGAATATCAAAAACTAATTACACGAAATCCTATTTTTTTAGAACGAGTTGAAGGAGTTGGCATTATTGGTGGGGAAGAAGCAATAAATTGGGGTTTATCCGGACCAATGCTGCGTGCGTCCGGAATACCATGGGATCTTCGTAAAGTTGATCGGTATGAGTCTTACGATGAATTTGAATGGGAAATTCAGTGGCAAAAACAAGGCGATTCGTTAGCTCGTTATTTAGTACGACTTAGCGAAATGACAGAATCCATCAAAATTATTCAACAGGCTCTGGAAGGACTTCCCGGGGGTCCCTATGAGAATTTAGAAAGCCGAGGTTTTGATAGAAAAAGGAATCCAGAATGGAATGATTTTGAATATCGATTCATTAGTAAAAAACCTTCGCCTACTTTTGAATTATCGAAACAAGAACTTTATGTAAGAGTTGAAGCCCCAAAAGGGGAATTGGGAATTTTTCTCATAGGAGATCAAAGTGGTTTTCCTTGGAGATGGAAAATCCGACCACCAGGTTTTATTAATTTGCAAATTCTTCCTGAACTAGTTAAAAGAATGAAATTGGCTGATATTATGACGATACTCGGTAGCATAGATATAATTATGGGAGAAGTTGATCGTTAAAATGATAATTTATGCAACAGAAGTCGAAACTATAAATTCTTTTGTTAGATTGGAATCTTTAAAAGAGCTTTATAGCCTCGTATGGATATTTGTCCCTATATTTTCTCTTGTATTGGGAATCATAACAGGTGTATTAGTAATTGTGTGGTTAGAAAGAGAAATATCTGCAGGGATACAACAACGTATTGGACCTGAATACGCCGGCCCGGTGGGAATTCTTCAAGCTCTAGCCGACGGAACAAAACTACTTTTCAAAGAAGATCTTCGTCCATCTAGAGGAAATACTCCTTTATTTAGTATTGGACCATCTATAGCAGTTATCTCAATTTTACTAAGTTATTCAGTAATTCCCTTTAGCAATCACCTTGTTTTAGCGGATCTCAATATCGGTATTTTTTTATGGATTGCAATTTCAAGTATTGCTCCGATCGGACTTCTTATGTCAGGATATGGATCAAATAATAAATATTCTTTTTTAGGTGGTCTGCGAGCTGCTGCCCAATCGATTAGTTATGAAATCCCATTAACTCTATGTGTTTTATCAATATCTCTACGTGCGATTCGTTGAAACATAAACGTTTATTTTGACTATTCTGTTTCTTCTAAATGAATAAGTTAAAAACGGAATATATATATTTCTCTTTCGGATTAATCTTAATAAAAGGAATTTGATAGTTATATATGAGTGAAAAAAAACTGCTCAAAAATTAGCAGTAAAAAGAGAAATTGAGTCTCATTTCCTATGTACAAAGGTTAAACAGAAATAAACATAACGTAAGAATCACTTTACCCCACGGTTGGTTGATTGGTCATCCTGCCTTGAAGCGGGTTAAAAATATTAACCGTATGACGTTTTCACTCTGAATTATATAGATTAACATACATGTATTACAAAGTGAGCGGCAATTAGGTAAAAATAAGTGGATAGTTAGAAACACCAAAATACACAAAGAATTTGTAATAGAGATTAAGCAAATTGAAAAGGATATTTATGCATAACATAAGATAACAAAAAAAAGAAGGTTAATTGGGGCTTGAAGCTAGTAGAAATGATCAGACAGTACTCCCCAAGATTCCGATTCAGAGTATGCGCCTATCCGCCGATAAATGTAATGACTATCAGAAACGAAATAATCCTTTATTTTTTAAGTCCACCCCGCTTTTTTTTCTAAAAAAGAAAGAAGAATAGGAACGAAACAAGGATATTTATTTTCATATATTTCGAAAATAAAATAGAATAGACTCAATTTCTGTCATGAATAATAAACTAATAGGATGTCTAATTATTTTTCGTAATTGAAAAACACGACAGGCAGAAAAACCCTTTTTATTTTTACAAGGAGTTTTTTATTAAAGGATTAAGTTATTACTCAACAAATAGAAATTAAAATTTGTAAAGGATGAGATGAATTCCGAAGTGCTTTTTTTTATTCTTAGAATTTGAGCAGACAGAATTCCATTGGTATAATTCGGGACCCTCGGATATATTTCTATTTAATCCATTTTATAACACATCATATTCATCTAAATAATACTAATCTGGTCCTTAGATTTATTTACGGCCCCCGAGGAGCCGTATGAGGCGAAGACCTCATGTACGGTTTTGTAATAGCGGCGAGAATAGTAATGTTATCACCGACTAGGATTATCTAACAGTTTAAGTACAGTTGATATAGTTGAGGCACAATCAAAATATGGTTTTTGGGGATGGAATTTGTGGCGGCAACCTATAGGTTTTATCATTTTTCTAATTTCTTCCCTAGCAGAATGCGAGAGGTTACCGTTTGATTTACCAGAAGCGGAAGAAGAATTAATAGCAGGTTATCAAACTGAATATTCGGGTACTAAGTTTGGTTTATTTTACGTTGCTTCTTATCTAAATCTCTTAATTTCCTCATTATTTGTAACAATTCTATACTTAGGTGGTTGGAATATTTCTATTCCGTATATATCTATTCTGGAGTTATTTGAAAGGGATCCAATTTTTGGAACAACAATTGGTATCTTTATTACATTAGCTAAAACTTATTTGTTCTTGTTCATTTCTATCGCAACAAGGTGGACTTTACCTAGGCTAAGAATGGATCAACTATTAAATCTTGGATGGAAATTTCTTTTACCGATTTCCCTTGGTAATCTATTATTAACAACTTCTTTCCAACTCTTTTCACTCTAAATTGAAAATGAATCCAATACTTGTTTTAAACAAGAGAAAGAAACAAAGAGAAAATTATTCATAGATAATTACAATATGCTTCCTATGATAACCGGGTTCATGAATTATGGTCAACAAACCCTACGAGCTGCAAGATATATTGGTCAAGGTTTCATGATTACCTTATCCCACACAAATCGTTTACCTGTAACTATTCAATACCCCTATGAAAAATTAATAACATCGGAACGTTTCCGCGGTCGAATCCATTTCGAATTTGATAAATGCATTGCTTGTGAAGTATGTGTTCGAGTATGTCCTATAGATCTGCCTGTTGTTGATTGGAAATTGGAAACTAATATTAGAAAAAAACGATTGCTTAATTACAGTATTGATTTTGGAATTTGTATATTTTGTGGTAATTGTGTTGAGTATTGTCCAACAAATTGTTTGTCAATGACTGAAGAATATGAATTTGCAACTTATGATCGTCACGAATTGCATTATAATCAAATAGCTTTGGGCCGTTTACCAATGTCAGTAATTGACGATTACACTATTCGAACAATTTGGAATTCACCTCAAACAAAAAATGGGTAAACCCATTAATTTTATTAAAAAAAGAATTCAAAACTTGTATTATATTTATAGAAAAATATTAAGTCTTAAAGCTCATTCGTTTAATATCTATTAATATAATATATTCGTAATTACTTTACTTTATTGAAATAGATAAGTTGAAACTAAACTTTCGAATAAAAAGCGAAACTTTCTAATAATTGTATCTACATCAATTCATATCCATTAGATTCTAATTTCACTCTACTAGATTAAAAAGAAATTCCCCGGTTAAATTAATAAGGTCATGAAAAGGATTTCAATTTTTTCTTATTTTAATAATATAATGGATTTGCCTGGACCAATACATGATTTTCTTTTAGTTTTTCTGGGATCCGGTCTTATAGTAGGAGGTCTGGGAGTGGTATTACTTCCCAACCCAATATTTTCAGCCTTTTCCTTAGGATTTGTTCTTGTTTGTATATCTTTATTGTATATTCTAGCAAATTCCCATTTTGTAGCTGCCGCCCAACTCCTTATTTATGTGGGGGCCATAAATGTTTTAATCATATTTGCTGTGATGTTTATGAATGATTCAGAATATTTCACAGATTTCAATCTATGGACCGTTGGGGATGGGATTACTTCATTGGTTTGTACAACTCTTCTTTTTTCGTTAATTTCTACTATTCTCGATACGTCATGGTACGGGGTTATTTGGACTACAAGATTAAACCAGATTTTAGAGCAAGATTTAATAAGTAATAGTCAACAAATAGGAAGTCATTTATCAACAGATTTTTTTCTTCCATTTGAACTCATTTCAATAATTCTTTTAGTTGCTTTGATAGGTGCAATTTCTGTGGCTCGTCAATAAAAACGTTCTAATTAGTAAATTAGTAAAGAAAAAAATTTTTGTGTATGTTATTATGTTATCATATTTTTTTCTGTTCATTCAATTCAATTTGATTGAATACTATTTCATATTTTAAATCTAAATTTTTTAAATTTTATATATATTTGAAAAATTTTTTCCCTAATATAGTTTTTATTCGTACTTTTTTTGTATATTCTAGTTGATTTAATCCGGTGAATTTTTTTTAGTATTCATATTGAAATTTGAAATGAATCAAAATTGATAAGGAGTTGCTGAATGATACTCGAGCATGTACTTGTTTTGAGTGCCTATTTATTTTTGATTGGTCTTTATGGATTGATCACGAGTCGAAATATGGTTAGGGCTCTTATGTGTCTTGAACTTATACTCAATGCAGTTAATATGAATTTCGTAACATTTTCTGATTTTTTTGATAATTCCCAACTAAAAGGGGATATTTTCTGCATTTTTGTTATAGCAATTGCAGCCGCTGAAGCAGCTATTGGATTAGCTATAGTCTCGTCAATTTATCGTAACAGAAAATCAACTCGCATCAACCAATCGATCTTATTAAATAAGTAGCATAAATAAAAAAATTATAGGTTTAAATTTTCATATATAATAGGTTATGACTTACTAGATTATATTTGTGAAAATCTAAGAAATCAAAGTATTTTAGCCCGATTTTTTTATCAACTGAGCCAGAATTAATTAAAAAAATAAAAAAAAATTCTCTGAAAGGAAATCATTGCTTCATCTAGTATTTTAATATATCATTTAGTTAGAAGTTTACTAGATTGAAAATTTATGACATTCAAAAAACTATAGATCCTATGTCACATTCCGTAAAAATTTATGATACCTGTATAGGATGTACTCAATGTGTCCGAGCATGCCCTACAGACGTATTAGAAATGATACCTTGGGATGGATGTAAAGCTAAGCAAATAGCTTCCGCTCCAAGGACCGAAGACTGTGTTGGTTGTAAGAGATGCGAATCTGCCTGTCCAACGGATTTTTTGAGCGTTCGAGTTTATTTATGGCATGAAACAACTCGAAGTATGGGTCTAGCTTATTGATACGTTACCGAAAACCTCATTTGAATCAATTTAGAATAAATTCGATTTTTTTATTGACAAGTACTCGTACTCAAAAAGTTAAATTATATTTTTTATTTATATATTTTAGTTTTTTTGAGTACGCGTTCTTTGGACCTGGTGTATCTTGTCTTTACCACGAATGATTTTCCTTGGTTAACAATAATTGTTGGTTTTCCAATATCTGCCGGTTCGTTAATGTTATTTCTCCCGCATAGGGGAAATAAAGTAAATAAATGGTATACTATATGCATTTGTATCTTAGAACTTCTTATAACGACCTATGCTTTTTGTTATAATTTTAAAACGGACGATCCATTAATTCAAATGTCCGAAGATTATAAATGGATCAATTTTTTTGATTTTTACTGGAGGCTGGGAATAGATGGACTTTCTATAGGAACGATTTTACTGACGGGGTTTATTACTACTTTAGCAGCTTTAGCAGCTTTTCCAGTTACTCGGGATTCCCGATTTTTCCATTTCTTGATGTTAGCAATGTACAGCGGTCAAATAGGATCATTTTCTTCTCGGGATCTTTTACTTTTTTTCATCATGTGGGAATTAGAATTAATTCCCGTTTATTTACTTTTATCAATGTGGGGTGGAAAGAAACGTCTGTATTCAGCTACAAAATTTATTTTATACACTGCAGGAAGTTCTATTTTTTTATTAATAGGAGTTTTAGGTATAAGTTTATATGGTTCGAACGAACCAACATTAAATTTAGAACTATTAGCTAATCAATCCTATCCTGTCACACTCGAAATACTATTTTATATTGGATTTCTTATTGCTTTTGCCGTCAAATCACCGATTATACCTTTACATACTTGGTTACCTGACACCCACGGCGAGGCACATTACAGTACCTGTATGCTTCTCGCTGGAATCTTATTAAAAATGGGAGCATATGGGTTGGTTCGAATTAATATGGAATTATTGCCTCACGCCCATTCTATGTTTTCTCCTTGGTTAATGGTAGTCGGTACAATTCAAATAATTTATGCAGCTTCAACATCTCCCGGTCAACGTAATTTAAAAAAGAGAATAGCCTATTCTTCTGTATCTCATATGGGTTTTATAATTATAGGTATTGGTTCTATAACGGATCCTGGACTTAATGGAGCTATTTTACAAATAATCTCTCATGGATTTATTGGCGCTGCACTTTTTTTCTTGGCAGGAACGAGTTATGATAGAATTCGGCTTATTTATCTTGATGAAATGGGTGGAACGGCTGTCTCCATTCCAAAGATATTTACAATGTTCACTATCTTATCGATGGCTTCCCTTGCATTACCGGGCATGAGTGGTTTTGTTGCAGAATTAATCGTTTTTTTTGGAATAATTACCAGCCAAAAATATTTTTTAATTGCAAAAATTTTCATTATTTTTGTAATGGCAATTGGAATGATATTAACTCCTATATATTTATTATCTATGTCACGCCAAATGTTCTATGGATACAAGTTAATTAATGTCAAAAACTTGTCTTTTTTTGATTCTGGACCCCGCGAGTTATTTCTTTCAATCTCTATTCTTCTACCCATAATTGGTATTGGGATTTATCCTGATTTTGTGCTCTCATTAGCAAGTGACAAGGTCGAATCCATTTTATCTAATTATTTTTATGGATAGTTTTCAGGAAATAAAAAAAAGCATTAAATTTAATTGTAATCAGAAGCCTTTGGTTTTTGTATTGTAAGAACCTTTTGAATCATTGTACTACTTGATTCAAAAGGTTCTTGATGATTAACTACTAAAACTAAATTCTATTTCTTAACTTATATGAAGTTATATATGTATGCTATTCCTTTTTATTTGGATTCCTTTATTTTTGGGGTAATATTTTATTTAATTCGATGTAAATGAACCATAACTATGTAAACCTATTCCTAAAAGATTGACGCCAAAATAGCATATCCAAATTAAAAGAAAGCCTGTCGAAGCCACAATTGCAGAATTTATACCCCTAACATTCCTATTTGTTTTAATATGTAAATAAATTGCGAATATGGTCCAAGTAATAAATGCCCAGGTTTCTTTTGGATCCCAATTCCAATATGAACCCCACGTCTCATTAGCCCATACAGCTCCTGAAAGAATACCGACTGTTAAAAAGATAAATCCAAGACTAATAATACGAAAACTCCAATAATCTAATTGTTCAATCAATTGATACCTATAATAATTTCTAGAAAAACTAAAATTACTGTTTTGTTGTAGTAAAATAGAATTTTTTTCGTTTATGTAGTAAAGTACATCAAAATAAAACAATTCATTTAATAAATTGTTTTTTTTAATATTCTTGTTCCAAAAAGTAGGTCCGGTTTTGCGAAATTTAATGACTAGAAGAGCTATTGATAATAATGATCCGCATAACAAAGCGCCATAGCCTAATATCATCATACTTACATGCATCATTAACCACTGAGACTGGAGAGCTGGTACTAATATTGCAGACTCAGGTATTTTGTTTAAAAGACCTGAAGTAGCAAAACCCTGAATAAAAATAGCACTTGGCGCAGTTATTGCATTTAAGTGATTTTGTTGTTTTTTATTAAAATAGGAAATCATATGAATAATTGAAAAAGCCCATGAAAGAAAAATTAACGATTCATATAAATTACTTAATGGAAAATGTCCGGAATAAATCCAACGAGTGAATAATAATCCTGTTATACCAAAAAACGTAATTACGATTCCTTTATCTGATGAATCAAAAAATCCTATGATTTCATCTAAATTAACTAAAAAAGTTAAAAAATAAATTGTCAGTACAATTGACACGACCGAAAAAGATATATGAGTTAATATATGCTCTAGAATTGAAAAAATCATAAAAAATTTGTTAAAAATTAATAAATTAATACTAGGTTTTACCCGATTCAAAAAAACCAAATTCGGGTATTAATTTGATTATAAAACTTATATTTGAGTATAAAACTTATAATATCTCTTTTACTTTTATAAGATCTTATGCCGCTACTCGGACTCGAACCGAGATGCTCTAGCACTGCTTCCTAAGAGCAGCGTGTCTACCAATTTCACCATAGCGGCAACTTGTTCAAAACAATACTAACAAGTTTTTATTGAATCGTCGAGATGCAAATTTAAATAAAGAAGCCAATTCAATGGAATTTACAATTGATTTCATGAATCAAAATTTTTTTAAAGAAGTATTTGGGGTTTTAATTCAAAAAAGATTTTTTTTATCTGAGTTATTTGAAATTTTTTTGTCACTTTTTGTACTTTAGATTTTTTTTTCTAGAATACAATGAAAAAATTAACTAAATTAAAGTAATTGGGACTTCAACTCAAAGACAAAACGCTAAATTAAAATTATAAGTTTGATTAATAAAAAAAAGCTTTTTCTAAAAATGACAACTTTTCTAAAATTCGTAGAAATTTTAAATAAAATAAGATTTACTTAATTGCTCAAGAGAAATTATCACAATATCTCTTTTGATGTATCTTTTTATTTTTATATTGTACAAACATAAGATTTTTTGATCACTTAAAAATCATATTATCTCATATATTATTATTTAATATTATTATCTAATATTATTAAAAAATATTCACTTATTGTGTTGTGGATAGATGCTTGTATAACTTTAATTCCAAGTTCCAAGTAAAGAATATAAGAATTAAGAGCAATAACATATATAAAGGTATAAAGTGACAAATTTTTCACTTAAATTAGAATCTATTGATTTCGCTTAAAGATCTTGTATTTCCTCGTTAAAAGAAAATACAAGATCTTTCTTTATTATTGCATCAAGTTAGTGATGGGAGAAATAAGAATCTCCCTGAAAAAAAAATTTGAACCTTTCTTTTTTATCTATATATTATCTATCTTTTTTTTTTTTTTTTCTTTTTTGTTCCTATTTTTTTTTTATATGTGTTCTAAAAAAATTTGTTTTTAAGTTAAGATAATTCGAATTATTCTAGTGTTTTTTATTTATTTTGTTGTACAAAAAAACTTTTTGAATTACCTGTAGAAAGTGATTTTCCTAACGAAAAAGCTTTCAAGGATGTCCAATATCCCTTCCTTTTCCAATTTTTTTTACGAATACGCTTTTTCGAGATAGAAGTACGTTTTTTTGGAACTGCCATTCAAAAATGAAAAAAAAATTTCAGTGGTATAATTGGATGTCAAAGACATTTATTATTCTATTCTTTCGTACTCCATATAACATTATTTTTTTCTTTCAAATTTTATTATATATGATTTTCAAAACAAAAAAGACATTCAAACGTTTGAAATCCCGTACAAGAGTGCTCATTTAATTAATTATACTAAATCTATAGTAATAGGTTTTATTATCAAATTATATTATAAAAAAAAAATTAGATTATAATATATAATAATATTTATTGAAAAAAAATAAAAAAGCTCACTTAGTGTACTGGAAGACAATCACTAAATTCCACAATTCAAATCCATTCCTTAATAATTCTAAATAATAAAACTCAAATAACTTGTTTTAGGTAAAGTTTTTTTATTTTTTCTTATTTTTTTTAATAATTAATATTAATTTTTTTTTATCGTGTAAACCTTTGTTCTATTCTTAATATATGTATATAAATTATTGTAATACGGAATTATTATTAACTTTTTAGGTATCTGCATAAAATCACAAATTGATTTATTTTATTTAGTAGTAATAAAAAGAAAAAAAAGACAAATAATTTTTTTGACAGTAACGTTAGTAATATTATTTAATCACTTCTACTTTTTTGATTTGAATATATATATTTAGTTTCAAAGGTTTATGAAGGATTATACTAATTCAAAAAAATTTATATTTAGGTTTGAAATCGCGTGCTTTTTTATTGTCCCCTTTGAAAAAAAAATATATATACAAACCAGTGAATAAGAAATAATAAATTTAAGAATAAAATAAAACGGGTTTTTTATTTTATGGAACATACACATCAATATTCATGGATCATCCCTTTCATTCCACTTCCAGTACCTATTTTACTAGGAGTTGGACTTCTACTTTTTCCAACAGTAACAAAAAACCTTCGGCGTATGTGGACTTTTCTGAGTATTTTTTTGTTAAGTATAGTTATGATCTTTTCACTCTATCTATCTATTCAACAAATTTTTCTAAGTTACATTCATCAAAATGTATGGTCTTGGACCATAAATAATGAATTTTCTTTTGAGTTCGGTTACTTTATTGATCCACTTACTTCTATTATGTCAATATTAATTACAACCGTTGGAATTTTGGTTCTGATTTATAGTGACAATTATATGTCTCATGATCAAGGGTATCTGAGGTTTTTTGCTTATATGGGTTTTTTTAATACTTCAATGTTAGGATTAGTTACTAGTTCTAATTTGATCCAAGTTTATTTTTTTTGGGAATTAGTTGGAATGTGTTCCTATTTATTAATAGGTTTTTGGTTCACACGACCCATTGCAGCGAATGCTTGTCAAAAAGCTTTTGTAACTAATCGTGTAGGCGAT